TGATCGTATCCTGAAAAATGGCAAAAAATCACTAGCTTATCAGATTCTTTATCAGGCTATGAAGCGGATTAGATAAAAGACAAATAGGAACCCACTGTCTGTTTTGCGGCAGGCGGTGCGTGGGGTAACTCCTGATGTAGTGACAGAAACCAAACGTGTGGGTGGATCAACTTATCGAGTTCCCGTTGAAGTAGTACCTGCAGAAGGAAAAGCTTTGGCTATCCGGTGGTCATTGATCGCGTGTCGAAAACGCTCAGGTCGAAGTATGGCTTTAAGATCGAGTGATGAATCAATGGATGCCGCCAGAAATTCCGGTAGTGCCATACGGAAGAAAGAGGAGACTCATAAAATGGCAGAAGCTAACAAAGCTTTTGCCCATTTCCGTTAGTTTCGGATTCGTTCCAATCCACAACCTTTTCGTTGTGGATTGGAACCGGGGCACGAGGTTTCGGGGAATCCAAAAACACTATGAAGAAATGGATGAGTAAGAAGTGGGCGACAAATAACGAGTGTCTAAGCCACAAGTGAGGATTGACAACTACTTCCCTCTTAGGTTGTCAATTACTAGACTCTTTCTACTAGGGGGGCCAAACCAGAGTTGCGGAGTGCCCCGTCAAAAGGCTTGACGCATGACTAGTTTTTCAGAGACCAGTTTTGATTGGGACGCGCACCACGGAGAGAAGAATTCTAATTCTTTTTTTGAAAGGAAAGCCGTGTTGTGAACTAATGGATAAAAAATCTTTGAGATACCGATAAAAAGCCTCTGTATCTACTAGTTTTGGAGACTTAATCAATTTTGGTTGACACAAAAAGGTTTTTGTGATATACTACCAAGTAACAGGCTTACTACCCTGGGGAATAACTAACTCCTCTTTGAAAACCAAAAATTACCATGACCGCAACTTTAGAACGACGCGAAAGCGCAAGCCTATGGGGTCGCTTCTGCGACTGGATCACCAGCACCGAAAACCGCCTTTACATCGGATGGTTCGGTGTCTTAATGATTCCTACCCTACTAACCGCAACCTCTGTATTCATCATTGCTTTCGTCGCAGCTCCTCCTGTAGATATTGATGGTATTCGCGAGCCCGTTTCTGGTTCTTTGCTATACGGTAACAATATTATCTCTGGTGCTATCATCCCTACTTCTGCAGCTATTGGGTTACACTTCTACCCAATCTGGGAAGCAGCTTCTGTTGATGAATGGCTTTACAATGGTGGTCCTTACGAACTGATCGTTCTTCACTTCCTACTTGGTGTAGCTTGCTACATGGGTCGCGAGTGGGAACTAAGCTTCCGTTTAGGTATGCGTCCTTGGATCGCTGTTGCTTACTCAGCTCCTGTCGCAGCTGCTACCGCCGTTTTCTTGATCTACCCAATTGGTCAAGGAAGTTTCTCTGACGGTATGCCTCTAGGCATTTCTGGTACTTTCAACTTCATGATCGTATTCCAGGCTGAGCACAACATCCTTATGCATCCCTTCCACATGTTGGGTGTAGCTGGCGTATTCGGCGGCTCTCTATTCAGTGCTATGCATGGTTCTTTGGTAACTTCTAGTTTGATCAGAGAAACTACTGAGAATGAGTCTGCTAATGCAGGTTATAAGTTTGGTCAAGAAGAAGAAACCTACAACATCGTAGCTGCTCACGGCTATTTTGGTCGTTTGATCTTCCAATATGCTAGCTTCAACAATTCTCGTTCTCTACACTTCTTTTTAGCTGCTTGGCCTGTAGTAGGCATCTGGTTCACCGCTTTAGGCATCAGCACTATGGCATTCAACTTGAATGGTTTTAACTTCAACCAATCTGTGGTTGACAGCCAAGGTCGTGTTATAAACACCTGGGCTGATATCATAAACCGTGCCAACCTAGGTATGGAAGTAATGCATGAACGTAACGCTCATAACTTCCCTCTAGACTTAGCTTCTGTTGAAGCTCCTTCTATAAACGGATAATATCCGTCTGGTTATGCAGCATAACTGGATACCAAACCTTTTAACTTCGGAAGAGAAGGTTTGGTATTCAATGAAGTGAAGGTTCGTACGGCAGAACGAATAGAGAAGAGTACAATGGCTTGTCAGAATCTCACGATCATCAGTTTCCAACCTTGAACTCTGAAAAATAGTTGGAATATCCTTTAACTGGGTTTTAATAGATTAGGAAGTTTTCTATTCTGATTTACAGAATGCTTGTAATCTACCAACCTTATGGATCAAATAAATTGGGAGTACATTCCTCATTTCGTAAATTTTCTATTGTCTTGTTATATACATACACATAATATGTATGTGTATCAATCGAAAGACGTATCTATCTAGCTTAACGGATGGATCTTGTTCACGTTCGGAGAGTCAATTAACAGAGAGAGGGGGCGGACGTAGCCAAGTGGATCAAGGCAATGGATTGTGGATCCATCACGCGCGGGTTCAATCCCCGTCGTTCGCCCATCCAATTGGGCAATTTGATCCTACCGCTCTGCTTGGAGCAGAGAAACCTTGTTAAGGTGGATGGGGTATGTGCGGGTCTCCTCGACAATAACAATTTGAAATTCCCGATAACCTAATTCCAGTTTTGGATACAAATATTTACAGAAACCACTAAACTCGTTTGAATTATTTACTCCATCCTATCTTGAAATTTTCAAAATTATCGGTATAATAAATGTGGGAAATAGATAGTATCTACCGCATATAACTAATATGAAAAAAGAAAATAAGGTAACAAAGGTGGTAAAAAAAAGAGTAGGAAGTCCAGATTCTTCATCTGAAGTTTCGCAGTTAGTAGAAGTCAATATATTAAACTACTTCTTCGAATCATTGAAAAACCAACATCTCAAAGAATTTTTAATTAGTGCATCTTCCAGTGATAAACCTTTTATCAGATTATATGACTTGTGATTTCTGAGTTCACTATTTTTACGCAATCTGCGTTATTCAGTAAGGAGAGGTAGTAGCATCACCCTGGAGATGCTGATGTTGCTAACGATACCAATCTTTATGCACTGCTTGAGCGACAAAAGTTCAATCGAAAAAAGTTTTGTATTAACGAGAATCATTAATGGGGGTAATGAAGTAAGAAAAAAACAAGCAGAAAGTTATGGTGATTTATCCTACAACTGCTTCCTCGGATTCAAAAGATCTTTATCTGTTGAAAAGAATGATAAGAGGAGAGTACCTGTTTCCCACTACTTAGGTTCGAATGAAAATATTTCTGCAGGTTCAACGAAAGGGGAGAAGCTAGTTCGTTATGATGGGATGATTCCCTTGCTTTCCCGTAGATGGAAGGCATGCATAGTGAGGAATTCACTCCTTGGCGGGGATATATCCAAGGATGAGACTGAGAGGATTCAATTATTTTGTAGGGATAGGTATTTACAAAATTCCATTAGGTTTTTCAAATTCTATAACCCTATGGAAGTTTCTAAAAATGGAAGTGACTGTTACCAAAGTGATTTTGATTCGTTACTCCTTCGGGAAATTCATAACAAGCGAGATCTGGATCGGTTACAAGCAACACAATTGAAAAACGATTTATTAAGTCCCGTAGTATTAGACTCCTGTGACAAAACGTTACTTGAATCCGTAGATTCAGCAGATCGCTGGGAGGGTGGATCGGTATCCTATTTCGAGCGAGAAGCCTTTTCCAATTTGTCTTCATTTACGTCTTGTAAAAAAACGAGGTCGTTTCATGACTGTATATCCGGAGTAGATTGTGACAAAAATAGGGAAGATTTTCTCATTCTACATCCTTATTCACAAATGAGAAACGAATTATTAAATCGACTCGCTGAATTTTTTTTGATAATTGAAAAATCGAATCTGATTTTTAATGGAGCAATAGTTTTTGACGTCAGCGATAGCATCAAATCTGGGAAAGGATTTCCATTGAAAATGAAGGAGAATTTGCCATTTACTAGAGTATCTGCCAAAAATTTTGGGTTAGCGAGTAGCAGATACTTCGACTTCAATGAGATTCTTCCAAACTATTTTAAAGTGTCTTTAGGTATACCTAAAAAAACGATTAATCGAAGTGAAAATACTACTTCTTCAAAAAAATTGAAAGGAAAGGATAACATACATTCAATATATTCTCTAGTTAGATTGTATGGACGAAATAGAATCATACCCCTCTACTCGACATACATATTTCTTTTCTGTGACTATTTCTGCGCATTATCTACTGAATATTTCTTCCGAATCAAATATCGGTTGGATGGCTGGACGGGGAGCGGGGAGTACACCGGTGTAACAAGAATTGCAACTGAATAAATATTATTGAAATGGAAAGAGAACGTAGAGCGGCTGTTGAACGAATATAGTACCTTTCGGATTGATGAGTATAGGAATGTTCAGTCAAATGTGCATAGATGGCTCGATACGACCGAGGATTCGTCTTTATCCCCTGCCGGGGAAGTCCTATTAAAAAGAAAGTCTGACTTGGAGGAATCAAATTGCCGTGTGTCAATAATGAGAAACGAGTTACTAAAGAATATTGGTGCCAGTCTCGGTAGTACCAATCAACATAACGAGAACTATTTTCATCGATTTCTCAATGTTTTATTTCTTTATAAAATGATTGGTGCTGAGGTTACTCGCCAGAAAGCTCTGGTAGATACCATGGATTACTGCCTCGAAAAATTGAACGCTATAGATCTCGAGAAATTGAACAAGATAGATCTTATGAAGCTTGATCTTTTATCAAGTTTATTCGATGGTTACATTGACGAACAGATAATTTTTCTCAAAGAAGTTCTTGAAAGAAAAAGAATTTTATTCATTGAGTCCAGACTGTTAATGAGTAAAAAATCGGTAGGCTCTTCGACCGCACTAAAACCTGCAGTGAATCCCACTTTTCTCGGGTTGCCCCGCATCGAATCTATCCGAGCAGGATTCTCAAATGATGCTCTTTCCATTATGGGGAGGCAATTTTGGAATCTGCTTCTGCATGATTTAAATCGTGGAGGAGGTTCAACTAGAGATATTGGTGGGAGTATTTTGAGATACATTTCCGATCAAGTGGATAAACTAAACTTTCTAGACGACTCACCTATATGGTGTGCTAGAAGCAACTTCATCCCAAGAATCAAAAGGGGTTTCTTTATTGGGAAATGTAACAGCAGTTATTTGAACGTGTTAGAAAACTTTTATGTGGGCTCCGACGATAAAGCTATCTCATCTAATATCATCTCATTTATTGATCCCCAACTCTCAGATTCGTTATCATCTAATTTATCAAAACAAACAGCAGGGAAATTTGCTGATTATGTACTTACGCCAATTCAATTTATTTCGTCTAATCTGCATGAATCTGCAGCATTAGTAACTCATTCAGATGGACTTTCCAAATCTATTTCGGATCTGAAGAGGTTACTAGCAAGTTTGAATTCATCCCCTTGTGAAACGATAGATTCGTTTCTATCTTCGTGCAGTAGCGATGGAGTTTATTTGGAAAAGACGTCGATAAACTCCGATTCATGGGCGGATCGGCGACCCCAACCTCGTCCTAAGAATCTGGTATTGGATCGAGTCAATTCAGAGAAGTTTATTGAAGATGGATCAGGCTCAAAGAAAAAGAACTCACAGAAAAAGAACTCACAGAAAAAGAACTCACAGAAAAAGAAGGGTTCCACCAAGAATCAGGTCTATCAAAATGATTTGTCTATTAGGTATTTATGGGAACCGGAAAAACTGGAAACACTTTATTGGTCGCTAAGACTCCCATTCTGCAACGATGAAACATCGAGACCTCTAGGAGGATCGATTGGAAAGGAGGTTCCGCACGAAAATGCGGAGTTTGCAGGTCCATCTATCCGGAAAGAAGCTATTCGTCCATCCCATTTCATCAATTTCAATGAATTATCAAAAGATTTGAACAGATACAAGATCTCTTGGATCTTTTGGAAAGACAATATCGGTGAAAAATGGAGTTTATTTAGAGATTATATACCTTGGTTTTTTACCCCCACCTGGTGGAGATACTTTTATGATCCGATTAGAGAAACATATCCAGAAGTAGTACTTAAAATAAGTTATGACTCAAAACAAAATATTCCTAGAATTTCTAAAAGAATTGCTGAAGATGTAGTAGATGGTGCGAAAGCCTATTTACTCCGAAGCCTGCAAAGCCTAGGATTGAAATTCGAAAACGATTCTATCAATACTCTATTATCCGAGATAGATCTTCTTATTCTCGAAGAAATTTCTGATGAAGCGGAGATGTTACATTCAGGAGGATGGTCAGTATCTCAATTTTCCAATAGGTCTATCTTTTATTACTTTATCCTCTCAATATTAGTCGTTCTTGCGTTATTCAAACAACCTTTGTCTGCCGTTTCGGGTTTCAATTCTTTTTATTCATGGAAACGTTTCGATACTATTGAACTTTTGACAGACCCAATGCGTGGATCCTATTTGAAAAGGGTAATGTATTTTCCTTCGACAAGCTAAATGTCAACGAGAGATCTACTAATCTATTCTTTGAATAGATTCTTGAATTACATAAGTAATATAATCTTTTTTTTATTTGTGAAAAACGAACTCGATTCATGGATACTTCGTAGAGAAAGCTCCGATATCCTGGATAATAAGAAAGAACTACTGACTCAATATTTAGTAACGAATAAGATTCTTTCCAGGTATGCGTTGAAATTGAATTCCAATTATGAGTTATTGAGCAACGAGATTTCTCATGAACCTTACCCACAAGAAAGATCTAATGTTTTGGCATACTTACTTCAATTCTGGCAAAATGATCTATTGAGTCACAAGATCCGTAAGTTGGATCCTGCGGAGAAGTGGGCTTTTTCCGCCCTTGAGAGAAATATTCTATTTTCAGTAACAACGAGACGAAGAGACAGTCTACTAAATATGCCATGTCATGACATACCTATCTCACTCCAATCGGGATTATTACCATCTAAAGGAATTTTGCTAGTAGGACCCATAGAAACTGGCCGATCTTCTATTATTAGAGATGTAGCATTCAATTCCTACTTTCCGGTGGTGAAACTACCACTAAAAAAGTTGATATACAACCGATCCTTTTTTAATAATGTACGTGGAAATTTCATCTCGAAAGAGAGCGTACACCGATTAAATCTCATTTTTGAAATAGCGGGAGAGATGTCTCCTTGTACACTACGGATTCAAGATATTCATGAATTGAATATTCATCGTTCGTATCATAAGCTAGAAGCTGATCCAAAATTCTTACTTTGCCAAATATTGAAGAGTATTGGTCACAGGCGCAGCAACTCCAACATCCGCAAGAATGTTGTTATTGCTACGACTCACGTACCTGCGAGGATAGATCCAGCTCCAATAGCTCCGAACCGGTTAAACTAATTAATAAATTTCCGAAAGTCCAACGGGTGTCAACGTGAGGAAGAATTGCCAATTCTATTACGTATCAAAGGTTTCAAAATGGAGGCTAATCCGCCTCTTCTTGAAGGTACTGGGTCTGGAACTACGGGTTATAGTAAACGAGATTTATTTCTTTTTGCGAATGAGGCGTTATTAATAGGTACTTCCAAAAGAGAAAATATTGTATGTAGCGACGCAATTGGATTAGCTTTGCATAGACAACACTCGACTGCTAGTGATATGGGCAATGGGATAGAATCCGGTTCTGAATGGGAAACCTCTTCTTACGAGATAGCAGAAGCTACTTCAAAGAATAGTTTGATAGATACTCATCTCACACATATTCCATTTATTGGTCGTGACGCGTTAAAAATGCGATTTTATTATTTGTCTAACTGGTATGTGGAACCTTCAATAACCGAGTCAACAATTAATGAATTCACTCTATTTTCGCATATCCTAGGGCTACTAGCTGGATTAGTAGCTCGCGATTCGTTCCAAATGGATATGAGAAAAAAAGAGAATTTCATTGTTATTGATAAACTTGTAGAGAATGACTTGAACCTAGCTTGTGGTGTCCTAGAAAACCTCTCAAATAATTTTTCACGTTCAGAAATCTGTAGAGACGAAAGTCAACACAATACTAGTCTTTCCTTTCCCTTTCCTATTGATAAACCCAAGTATTGTTCAGGTGGAACCTCTACAAGTCGCTCTTCTAAATTTATGAGAAAGGGGCTATTTAGTAGTCTAACCGACTTCGAAATGCGACAGTCACCCGAACTAATGAACTCAAGCCCGACGGAGATATCGCGTGAGATTACTTGGTCCCATAAGGCTTGGCGTCTTCGTTTCCTGCGAAGCGGGGCTTATGAATTGATGAGGGTATTATCTGAACCCAATCATCTGTATAATTTAATTCTCCTTTACCAAAATCAGAATTATATACCCCAACAAGATTTTGAATTCAATAAGATTAAAGATGACAAAAGTAAATGGTCTGAGAAAAGCGGATATCTTTTCAGTTTTGAAAAATCTGTCACTACTGTGATAGATAAACCTATTAAAAGATTGGAAAACCGGTTGGATAACATGTTGTTACGTGAGCAATTTCTCGAATTGGGAATATCCGGCGACTCATCTAATGAATATGAAACACATTGTAATCGATTTGATGAAACGACTCGACTCTTCGGGGGGCGCTTCATCTGGGACCCCATGCTTTTGTTCCAGCCAGATGCTAACGTTCCTCCCCCGCGTCGCAGCTTGTTGCCGACGAAAGAACTGGTGCGGAGGCTTTACACCATTTACGGTATGAGAAGGCAGCGCCTCAAGAAATTGTCAAATAAAAAAATTAAAGATTTCTTTCTCTATCGTGAAGATAATCCGAAATTGAAACCTGACTCATCTATTAGGCGGTGGAATAATATCTCTTTGGATGAGGAGGAGCGAGATTCCGAATACGTCAAAGAAACTTCTTCTATCGATATACATCTGCAATATCCGCAGATATTTAGTCCCGTTCGCTTGGATTGCTACATGGTAGCGGAAGATTTCCCAGAGCGATTTATTCGGTTTAGGCTTCTGGTTCATAGAAACAAATGGATGAGGCGGAACCGTTCCCCATTTCAGGATTTTCTTATCTATAATATGTTGCTTGAAACTTATTAATATCTCTTCAATCCGTTCCGGTTTGGTGGGGCGTCACTGGATCGAACAACGAAACATTTTTTCTCATGAAACTTCAATGTCATAGAACAAGTCTCAGATACTTCTCATTCTGTCTAGATCTCTAGCAATAGAATTAGAAGCCAAATCAGTAGAAGGAAAATCTCTATTTTCCTTCTACTGATACAAAGAATCCTATTGTAGCATCTCAATTAATTAAGGAATTGAAGACCACTCCCTATCTGAGTCTCTCTACTTAAAAAGAAGATTGAGGAGGAATAGTAGGTTATTCCGTAGGGATTATGCGAAGCGACTTCTTCACATCACGCTTGGAATAGATCCTTGATAAAATTGTGGATTTACTCTCCAGGTGACTGATTGATTTGCTCATTCCAATTATTCGACACATCGGATTGAAGTGGGTGGGGGCTCCAGAAAAACGACGCCCCAATAGGGTCCTTGGGGGTATTCAGGGGGAGGGTAAGAACGCACAAGTCTTTCTCTCCTCAATTGTTGGTTGGGGCTTGAAATAAGCACGATAGTGAATCATTCACTGGTTGGTGGGTCATGGTCCAATGCGATTTGATTTGGCATATGTGTGAAACACAACTACCCTATTACTGGGAATTCTTGACGTAGATTCGAACGAATCTCCCCGGGTAGGATTCGAACCTACGACCAATCGGTTAACAGCCGACCGCTCTACCGCTGAGCTACCGAGGAAAGTGGTAGGGAATTCAATCTCATAAACACTCAAAGACCCTTGTTCTTCGAGCCGCTTCTAATTCTTTCTGTAAGACGTTAAGCTTTCTCCGACATTTCAGAAACTTCTCGTACACTCTAACTCCCATTATAGGAGGAGGCCGCGGCGATAGCAATCCCATTTGAATGGAAGGGCCTCCGAATCAGGGAGGGGGGGGGCAATCGGTCGAGGTCGAGATCAACCCCACAAGCCCCCCCACGATCTGTATCGATCAATCACCCATTAGTAGTTTCTATTCCCCCCTTCCGAGAAGCATAGTAGAATAGCCGCAGGATTCTCCTACCCCGTAGAAGTAATCTATTTGAGGGAGAATAAAAAGAGTGAAAAGTAGAGAGATAGAGATGGGGAAGATGAAGAAATAGTCGGGAGAAATGAACACGAATTGGAGCTTCGTGAAACGAAAGTAGCAGTTTACGGTAAAGGCGGAATTGCTAACAACAACAACGATATTAATCCAAATATTAAACCAAATAAGTAGTAAGATATTCTGCCGTTTTCTCCATATCGTATGCCCTCTCCACCAAGGAGATTCAAAACGCCAGTTCCGTTGACAAAACCGTCGATTACGTATTGGTCAAGTAGTAAAACCAGCTTACTAATAGAAATTAAACCTTGCACAAAATAAATATTGTGATAGTAATCGATATAACCTCGGTTCACTGACCAGTCTCGGACGAAATGTCCAAAAGTAGTTAAGAAGTTTCTGTTTGTTAATTTCAATTTATCAAAAATTTTTATATCAACGAGTTTTTCAACTTTTCCATAAATAGTGAAAGAAATTAATATTCCAACGAAAGAAAAACTTAGCGAACCGGTTGAATTCATTAAAATTTCCATTAGATTTCCAAAATCTTTATTAGCTTCGGAAAAAGAAGTAAAAGGAGTCAGCCACTCAGATAGTAAATCAAGACCAGTTTCTTTCTGAGTGAGATCAACTCCTATGAACCCAACTAAAACAGTCGGTATTGCCAGCACCGTCAGAGGCAATGCCATAGCGAGATCTGATTCTTTGGGATGTAATAATTTTGGGTCGGAATGGGCTTGAATCACTCCCTTGCTTTTTGGATCCAAAAAGCTGTTTGTTTCTAGAATTTCGTTTTGTTCTATATACTGTATCGATACAGAACTAGTATCGGTTTGTTTAGTTGGTAATCCCGATTGAGCCCCACCCCATGAATTTATAAGATTTGTGGATAGAGGAGAATTGTTGAAACCAGTATCATTTATCTGATTGGCACGGAAATCTCCTTCAAAAGTGAGAAGATAGATGCGAAACGTGTAAAACGCAGTGAGACCCGCTGTAGTAGAAGCTAATAATCCAAGGGGAAGGGAACTTAACCAACTTTCTGCAATAATTTCATCCTTAGACCAGAAACAAGCTAGTGGCGGTATACCACATAGAGAAAGAGTACCCGAAAGAAAGGTAGTTCCGGTAATTGGCATGCACTTACGCAAGCCACCCATAAGAAACATATTTTGACTTCTAGTGGGGGAGTATCCAACCACTTTTTCCATTGAATGAATGACTGAACCAGATCCGAGAAATAGCAAAGCTTTGGAATAAGCATGTGTAATGAGATGGAACAAGGCGGATCGGTAAGCACCAATGCCCGAAGCTGATACCATATATCCCAACTGAGACATGGTGGAGTAGGCTAGACCCTTTTTAAGGTCTTTTTGAGCAAGAGCCAATGTGGCGCCCAACAAGGCTGTTATTCCGCCTACCCAGGAAATAATGTACGTGGTTGGAGGCAACATTGAAATAAGGTTGAAAATCCGAGCTATTAAGAAAATTCCGGCGGCTACCATAGTAGCGGCGTGAATAAGAGCTGATATGGGCGTGGGTCCCTCCGTCGCATCTGGCAACCATATGTGAAGCGGGAACTGCGCAGACTTGGCAACCGGACCTAAAAATAGTAAGAGAGCAATTGTATTAGCAAAAATGGGATTCACAACGCCGTCATTTATTAATTCAGCAAATCAATCACACAATTCAAAAATCTCGAAGGTACCGGTTACCCAATAGACACCTAATATACCCAGTAACAACCCAAAATCTCCTATACGATTGGTCACGGAAGCTTTTTGACAAGCATTTGCGGCACTTGATCTTGCAAACCAAAAACCTATTAATAAGTAAGAACACATCCCCACTAATTCCCAAAATACATAAATTTGTATCAAGTTGGGGCTGAAAACTGACCCTGACATCGACGCGGTAAACAAACTCAAATATGTATAAAACCTTGCGTACCCCTAGTCGTGACACATGTAACTATCGCTGTAAACCATGACTGAAATACCCACAGTAGTAACTAATATCGACATAATAAGAGTGAGGGGGTCGATCAAAAAACCTACATTCAAACAGAAATCACTTCTTGGAATCCGAGCCCACAAATACTGTTGGATGGAATGATTGGCAATTTGTTGTCGAAATAAAACAGAGGAAATAAACATAGCGGTGGTTAACGAAAAGATGTTAAACGCGGCGCACAGGCGACGAAAACCTTTCGTAGCTTTTGGAAAAAAGAACGATACTGATCCAGTCGAGCGAGGAGCTACCAATGGACACAAGGGGATGAAACAAGCATATTCGTTTGAAAGTTCCACGAACGTATTAAATCCAAATTCAAGTTGTTGTTGTTTTTAACCCTTTTCTATTCCTATTTCTATTAGGAGCCAAAAACAAAAATATAGGAACAATATGAAATGGAATGTATGCAGATAATATAATTAATATAGAACTAGAAAAAATACTTTATTTGTGCACTTTTTTAGTGGCATACCATGACGATACACAAAAAACTTGACAATATTTAAATACGTCCGAGATACTTATCTAAGTTGTAGATTTCAATTCTAAAATGGTTTGTTTCACGAGCCAACCCCTCATTGTTTTCTAGTATTAAAAAAAACGGAGAGATAAAAAGAGAAAACCAGAATGGATAAATATGCAATAATTGACATCGGTGGAAAACAACTCCGAGTAGAACCGGGAAGATTTCATGATGCTCGGCACTTCGCCCCAATTCGAGACGTGTCGAGGTCCAATACGAAAATGTCGATAAATCGGGTCTTACTTATTCGTAATGGATCTGGTATCAATATTGGTTACCCATGGTTGGACGATGCAAGCGTCAGGGGCAGAATCTTACACAGTTGCTTTAAAAATAAACTAGTGATACAAAAGATCCATTCTAAGAAGAAAAAATGACGCACTCCCGGATATAGGGAAAATATGATTCGATTTGTAGTTGATTCAATTCATTTCAGCGGTAAAAACTTAAATGATTGTTAACTAGTTTATTGTATTCAGTGACTAGGTACTTAGAAAATTGATACAGTATTGATATAAAGCTTCATCGCTTCCTCGTTCTCTCTTTTCGTCCTCATTATTACTTAGTTCTTTTTTATTATATCTATTCTATTGATACGTATCAACATAGTTTTAAGTTAGTTAAAAAAATGAGGAATCTATGGCAGTTCCCAAAAAACGCACTTCTGGGTCAAAAAAGAAGATTCGTAACCGTGTATGGAAAACCAAATCCATCGACGTGGCATCAAAAGCTTTCTCTTTGGCCCAATCTGTTTTAGCTGGTCGTTCAAAAAGTTTTTACTACGTAGCGGAAAAAAAAGATTCCGAAAAAAACGAGTAGTATTCTCCTCTACAAGTAGTTGCTAAATATAGAAAGAGAAAATACGTGACTGAATAGGGAACTCAAAAACGAAGGAAGAAAATAATACCAACCGAAAATATATCGAGGTTACCAACTAAACCAACTTCGGCTTTTCTTTATTTTTACTAAGTCAATTAAATTAAGTTAAATTTTGAATGAATGAGCTTGTTATCACAGCAACTAAATTTCAATAAATAACTGCTGTTTGACGTTGATAACTAGAAGCTCTCAACTAACGTAAATAGGGGCAATATAAGAAAGAGAAAGGGCTAGTATATATTTCTGAGGTATGTACGAGAGAAACGACCCCGAAATAAAAAAAATTAAACTTGAAAGATATATCTATTTTTTTTATTTCGGAGTTTTTTCCACATAGGTCAAGATGGAAAGACTGGTTTTACCTATGTGTAGGTGCGTTTCACTTGGTCAACTGCTTGCCTGGAAAATAAAAAAAAAATACATATATATTTATTTGTTATTTAACTTAATTTCAATAAGTTTGGTAACTTACCATATTCACTCGGAATAGCAGGATTTGAACCTGTGACCTCCATCACCCCAAGATGGCGCGCTACCAAACTGCGCCATATTCCGTTGTATATAGATGTATCATCTATGAGATATTATATAGTAATCTACTCTTACTATTAGCCTAGTAAATCAAATGTTAAACTGCTAGTCTCTTTTTTTTCACCTCGTTACTTTCTCGCTTCATTTATACACTGTTTTGTATGAGAAAAATAAACGTTGACTTGCCACCCCAAGCTCATGTAAAATAAATTTGCATTCGCTTCTATTAGAAGCCGCTATGGTGAAACAGGTAGACACGCTGCTCTTAGGAAGCAGTGCCAGAGCATCTCGGTTCGAATCCGAGTAGCGGCATCCTTAAATTTTTTTTTTTCAAATTTGTTGTTTTTTAGCGGGGCCTATCTATGTAGGTAAGCAAAAAAAGTAGTCGTATGTAGGGTTGAGTAGACTTTTCAAATCAATAGAAATCAGATACTAATTTTTATTTCACTTGATTTTAGTTAACGAGGTAATAACTATATCCCCTTATTCCCTTTCGTTTTTATAGAAAAAAAAATGGTATAGATTAATTGGTAGTAATTGCTTCGAGATCGATCAACCAAACTAATTTACCGGTCCTTTTTCATTACGACGTATATTTATATAGAGCGCACTTTTGTTCAAATTTCGTTTCTGATGCTTTTTTGTGCTACTTTGCTAAATTCTATCAATTTATTTTATGAATTTGATAAACTGACTCTTTTTAGCAAAAGAACTATGATAATTGCTTTCCTTTGCACAACGGGTTTTTTGATAATACGCTGGTTCCAAACTAAGCATCTACCACTAAGTAATCTGTATGAGTCATCGATGTTCCTTTCATGGAGTTTCTCTTTATTATACGTAATTTCAAAATTCAGGAATCAGAATGGGTTGCTGGGTGCTATTGCGGCACCAAGTGCTATGCCGACTCATGCCTTTGCTACTTTAGGTCTTCCTGAAGAAATGCAGCAATCTACGCCGTTAGTACCTGCTTCGCAGTCTCATTGGTCGATGACGCATGTAAGTACGACGTTATTGAGTTATGCAACCTTGTTGTGCGGATCTTCGCTGGCAATACCTCCATTGAGTATTTATTACGGTGAAATAGACAAATATTCCGATTCTAATTCGAGCCGTAATTACAAAAGGCGCGTTGGTCTATTGAATATTGATAGCAACCAAAAACAAAATGATGCGTGGAGTCCTCTATATTTACTATCCCTAAATTCACGAAAATGTCAATTGCTTAATCGCTTAGATCGATGGGTTTACCAAGCTATAAGCCTAGGATTCTCTTTTTTAACTATTGGTATACTTTCCGGAGCGGTGTGGGCTAATGAAGCTTGGGGATCTTACCGGAGCTGGGACCCCAAAGAAACTCGGGCGTTAGTAACTCGGTCGATACATGCTACTTATCTTCATACTAGAGTAACTGAGAGGTGGATGGGAGAGGGGTCAGCTGTGGCGGCATCTACAGGATTTTCTTTAGTTCGGATTTGTTTCTCGGGGGTCAATCTGTTGGGAGTCGGATTACACAATTATGGATGGCTAATATAAAAGCAACAAAGGCTTTCGGTTTTCTTGAATAACCAAAGCAGGGGTTAGTCGGAAGAATAGCTACAGGGGGAGGAGCAAAAACAAACATCTACCAGATGAGTAGTCAGTAGTTACTTACATCTACTTATTTGTCTGTTTCTGTTTCTCCGCCCACATGTTTTTAATTCCTAGTATAAGTTACAAATAGAATCAATCACAAAATTACGACTACCGTCATACAAATTGGTACAGCTGGAACCGACAAAACTTTTTACCAAATAAGAGTCAAAAACAAAAGAGTTTATTTGTATCAAATATCAGATAAATCTAATTTTTTAATTATTTTTTTCCGTCACTTCATGTCAGAATATGAAGACAAGATTGGGAGTACCTTACTACCCCGTAGAGGAAGAATTAAATTCGGATATGAACCGATGCCTAATATTGGTAATAGAAGACAAGTCGAAATGAATAACTCCCTCGGACCAAAATCAATTAAGTAGGGATTTGATTCGTTGACTAGCCTGTAACCATAAAATATTCGGCGTAACATAGATAACAAATAGATGGAAGTTAATACTGTACCAGTTGCTTCTAGCGCCGTAATTCCCGTTTTAAATAAAAATGAATATCGCTCGCTTGTAATAACTCCCGAAAATACCAATAATTCGGATACGAAACCACTCATTCCTGGTAATGCAAGAGATGCCAATGAGAATACAGTAAACATGGTAAATAGCTTGGGCATCGGAGTTGCTATTCCTCCTAGTTGATCAAGAAAAAGGGTACGAGTTCGGTCATAGCAAGTACCTGCAAGGAAAAATAATGCTGCGCCAATTAAACCATGGGAAATCATTTGCGATATGGCTCCATTAATACCTGCATCTGTCAAGGAACCGATTCCGATAGCTACAAAACCCATATGAGAAATTGATGAGTAAGCTATTCTTCTTTTGAGGTTACGCTGACTCATAGAAGCTAGAGAAGCATATACAATTTGAATTGCTCCAAACAACATTAGCCACGAGCCAAATAAAAAATGGGCATGGGTCAATAGCTCTAAATTGATTCGAATCAGACCATATCCTCCCATTTTTGATAATACCCCAGCTAGTAGCATGCATGTGCTGTAATGTGCCTCTCCATGAGTGTCTGGCAACCAAGTATGGAAAGGAAATATTGGTAATTTGACGGCATAGGCAATTAGGAAACCCAAATAAAGGAGTATTTCCAACGAAATGGGGTATGATCTATTCATCGAATCTTGAATATCAAAAGAAGGTATATCATTTCCGTAAAAACTCGTAGTTAAAGCTGCTACCAGAAGGAAGATGGAACCACCTGCTGTGTATAGAACAAATTTCGTGGCCGAGTATGAACGTCTCTTTCCGCCCCATAAGCATAAAAGTAAATAGACTGGAATTAGTTCCAGCTCCCACATAAAGAAAAAAAGCAAGATATCGCGGGAAACAAACAAACCAATTTGGCCACTATACATAACTAACATCGAAAAGTGAAATAACCGTGTATTACGAGTGATCGGCCAAGCCGCTGAGGTTGCTGGGGTAGTAACGAAACCCGTTAGTAAAATAAGACCCATGGAAAGTCCATCAATACCCAGTATCCAATGGAAATGCATAGAGCTTATCCAGTTGGACGTCTCTAGCAACTGGATAGATTGAAAATCAATTTCGAAGTGGGAATGAAAAATATAAGTAATTGATGAAAATTCCAGTATGCAAATGCCCAGGGTGTACCATCGAATAATTCTATTTCCATCACGGGGCAGGATTGGAAGCAGCAAACTGGCAAAAATTGGGAAGAGAACAATCGTCGCTAGCCGAGGTACATTACTCATCATGGATAAAAAAATAATTTTTGATAAGGAGGATACTGAGTGGGCCAAATACAACGACCCATACTCGGCTTCGCAATTCGGAAGCTTCGAGTATGAGTCGCAATAACTTGATAATAAATTCTTTCCTTTCCTTGTTCTATCAACTAACTAGTAGCCTAAACCCATACTCCGGGTGGTTTCAGCTCCTGGGTAAACGCGTACACTCAAAAAATCTGTTGGACAAGCAGATTCACATCTTTTACAGCCTACACAATCTTCTGTTCTAGGAGCAGAGGCTATTTGATTTGCCTTGCACCCATCCCAGGGTATCATTTCTAGCACATCGGTAGGACATGCTCTTACACACTGGGTACAACCGATACATGTGTCATAGATTTTCACTGAATGTGCCATTGAGTCTACTCACTCCTATCAGATTAACATATCAAAATTTTTATTAAAAAAGTTGAGATAAACTTAATTTTCTCCGTTTTTTACACAAATACATCTCTTTTTTATCAAGTAAAACAACTTTTTGCTTTCGAAATACGTAAGATCGAATTTCATTTTTTGTAAAAAATTGTTTTTCTTTGTTGAAGAAGAATGAAAGTATGAAAATCCAAGATAAAGATTCCTTTTCAGATCTGGTAGGGGGGGGTATCGAAACGACTTGACAAGTCGGGATACCCCAGTTGAACACGAAATCAATTAGGTTTACAAAACCGCTTCATCTATTGATCAATCACCATTTTAACAAATTGAATTGATCGATACGAGTAGATCTTCTGTTTCGCTGAATGGAAAGGGCGGTGGCTAATCCAGTGGCAGCCTCGGCAGCCGCAACAGCTATTACAAATAGAGAAAATATTTCCCCCCCCGTCTGCTGATTTTTAAAAAAATTTGAAAATGTAATAAAATTTATATTAACTGCGTTCAATATTGACTCGAGACTGATAAGTGCCCTAACCATATTTCTACTCGTAACTAATCCGAAAAATCCAACACACAATAAGTAAGCACCTAATATTAGTCCATGTTCAGACATGATTTAATAATCCTCCCCTCTCAAGAATTGGGTAAGTTAATTTTTTTACTTCGAGTTGGGGAAGTCAGGATTAATCAGAAAAATGAAGAATTGTCGCGAGATAAGGACGCTTTTTCGTCGGTTGCATTTGTGTCTTCATCGCGCGCTGGGTTAATTGCGCCTACTAAAGCAACTAAAAGAAGTATCGAAGCAAGTTCGAACGGAACTAAAAACTCGGTCAATAATTTATACCCGAGCTGTTGGACGTTACTTCCGGACGTATTTGCTGCAAGAATCTCTGATTGAGTAATGAAACTCACATCGAACCATTTTGTATTATGAATCATATTAGTTAATACCGAAAATAGAATGGCACAAGCCCCTAAAGCGATGAAGTACCCTATGTTGCGACTGGTAGAATTCGAGCGTGTTGGTTGGTCAGTAACCATTACAGCAGACACAATTGAGACATTTATAGCTCCTACATAAACGAGCGATTGCGCGGCAGCTACAGAATCAGCATTCAATACGAAGTATGATAAAGATATGCGGGTAAAAACCAACCCCAGAGAAAAAGCGGAATGAGTTAAATTAGCAAATGATACTGCGCCCAAACTCCCTAGCGGAATGCCCGATTCTATTAATGCCAAAATAAATTCATGAATTGATTCAGATAGGTTCATTAGACACAATTACTTAAATATTTTATATAGTTTCTACTTTCAGTTTATACTCCCTCTTATTTTCTTCCTTTTTTTGTTCTTATTTTAGATAACCAAATTATTCAACTAATCTCTCGGTATATTCAATTAATTTCACAAGTTGCTAATTAATTGTTGAGTTTTTAACCCACAAATGCACTAGATTGTTAATTTTTTCAAGCCGAAATTACTTGAATTGAAACATCTTGAGATGTAGAAAGGGGTAAACGTCCCAAAGCCATTTGATCATAATTTAATTCATGACGATCATAACTTGAAAGTTCATACTCCTCAGTCATTGACAAACAATTTGTTGGGCAGTATTCGACACAATTCCCACAAAAGATGCAAACTCCGAAATCGATGCTATAGCTCTTCAATCGTTTTTTCTTGATGTCTTTAAGCAAGATCCAATCGACGACTGGTAAATTGATTGGACATACTCGCACACGTACTTCGCAAGCAATACATTTGTCAAATTCAAAATGGATACGTCCACGAAATCGTTCAGATGATAAAATTTTTTCATACGGATATTGGACGGTTATGGGTGAACGATTTGAATGATCTGAAGTAACCGCGGAGCCTTGACCAATATATTTTGCGGCTTCTACAGCTTGTTGACCATAATTTTTAAATTCTATTAGTGTTGAAAACATAGGATAAGTAAACCAAATTTGGTATTTATTGTTTAGTACATATAAATGAATATGTACAAGAAAAGAAACAAACAACTACATCTGTTTGTTTCTTTTCTTAGTGAATTAAATAGATTTGACTTGAACCGAAACCGAAGTGAAAAATTTAGTTTATTAATAGAGATTGAAACGAAGCTGTCAGCAACGAATTTCCCAAAGCAATGGGCAAAAGAAATTTCCATCCGAGGTCTAATAATTGATCTATCCTTACTCGAGGTAGAGTCCATCTTGTCAAAATAGAAATAAATATGAATAAATAAGATTTGGATAATGTGGTGATGACGCCCAGCATTGGTCCCAACACGCCGAAGGACTCGTCACTAGGATCTGGAAATGAAGAATCTTGTCCAAGATTTTCAAAAAAAGGAATTGAGGAATCCCATCCACCCAAATATAAAACTGTTACAAATGGTGAAGAAACCAACAAGTTTGGGTAAGAACCAACATAAGATAGACCAAATTTTATTCCCGAATATTCAGTTTGGTAACCCGCGACTAATTCTTCCTCTGCTTCCGGCAGGTCGAATGGCAATCTCTCGCATTCCGCTAATGATGAAATGAAAAATGCTATGAATCCTATGGGCTGACGCCACAGATTCCATCCAAAAAAACCATATTTGGATTGTGTTTCTACTATATCAACTGTACTCAAGCTACCAGATAAAGATAGTCGGCGGGACTTTACGCCTCTAATTCAAAACCGTACATGAAATTGAAATTTCATACGGCTCCTCATCAACTTCATAAAGACGGATCAATAACTTACGGTCACTACCTGTAGCTAAGGATCTTCAATTTCAATCAATGAGATTCCGTCTGCCATAACGAAATAGTTGCTTCCGAATCTATCTCAACCTTATTCAGTTTTTTTTAGTATGAACCGCAACGTTTTGCAAAAACGCTCAAGTTTGCCATAGATCTTCGTATAGAAAGAATGGAATTAATTTTAGTTGGATCTGAAAAGAGAATTCATAATCGATTTTTTAACCGAAAATTTGTTGTTAGGGGTTACTTCGTTCCAAATGGTTGTTGTTAAAGTGAGCAAAACTATACTCGAGACTGAAATCTTTTGGATGCACTACTCAGTCGTCCCTACCGAGGTTGAGTTTATCTCATGTGGTGAAGCACGAGGAAAAGCAGATAGACATTTTCAGCTTCCGACTATTTCGATGTCTTCGCTCTCTACCTGTCCCCGCCACTTATTACCACTATCCCTCTCTGCTTCACAAATCTCTTGCGTATGTTGGTGTTTCTTACTACTCACTTCTACTTAATTCCGAAGGGGAGCATAAATTGATTACTCGTTCCCGCTTCAAGCCTGGGTGACTAATCCTAGACCTGGGGTAAAACAGTGTCCACTGTTCGGAAATGTTTCTACGCCCGTACGTGGGGTATGGGATTTGAACCCGCAACTGCGAAAACGCCGTTTGATCTCACCCAACTGACTATTTGGTTTATTATTCGACGAAATTTTTTTATCTGTTAATAGATAAAATTACTTACTTCCGTGCTTGACGAATCGCACGTGGGGACGCAGACAATATACACAAGGCCAGCGGTATTTCGTAACTGATCGATTGGGCGGCTGCCCTGAGACCACCTAAAAAAGAATATTTGTTATTTGAACCGTACCCCGCCATGAGAAGACCCAAAGGTACAATGCTCGAGATAGCGACCCAGAAGAAAGCACCTATACCCGGATCAGATAAAATAACATGTTTACTAAAAGGTATTATCAAGTAACTTAGAAAGATTGGTGCGACTACAACAGCTGGTCCAATTGCAAATAACCAAAAGTCACCTTTGGCTGGAATAACATCTTCTTTTAAAAGAAGTTTGATCCCATCCGCCAAAGATTGAATAACTCCCAACGGACCCGCATATTCGGGTCCAATACGCTGTTGTACCCCCGCGGACACCTTTCGCTCGAGCCACGCAATGACTGATACTCCTGTCGTGACTCCCAGAACTAGAATGAGGGTAGAAGCCAGAATCCAAATTGATTTGAAAGAGGTTGTTGTAACCTCTAATTCATTAAATAAGTGAACTAATTGTTTTCCCCAAATTTCGATATCAGTTATCATTTCGACGATCAACCTCTCCCATAATAATGTCTATACTACCTAATATTGTCGTGATATCTGCGAGCTTCATTCCTTTTATCAATTGAGAAAGAATCTGCAAATTTGTGAAACCGGGTGGGCGAATCTTCCATCTCCAGGGAAAAACATTGTCATCTCCAATCGAAAAGATTCCTAATTCTCCCTTGGGAGCTTCTACTCTTACGTAATGCTCCTGTTTAGGCAACTTAAGAGTGGGGGAAGATTTCTTGCCAACAAATTGGTAATTGAAACCATTCCAATCTACTTCTCCTTGTTGTTGTACGAGACGCCGACCCTCCAAGTTTTCATATGGACCTCCCGGAAGAAGTTTTAAAGCCTGTCGAATAATCTTTATCGACTCCTTCATTTCGTCGATTCGTACTAAATAACGAGCCAAGGAATCTCCTTCTTTTTGCCACTGAATCTCCCAATCCAAATTATCATAACATTCATAGTGGTCAATTTTGCGAAGATCCCATTGAACTCCTGAGGCCCGCGATACAGGTCCAGATAAACCCCAATTAATAGCTTCTTGTCTGCTGATGAAACCTACTCCAGTTACTCGTTTCAAAAAAATGGGATTTTTCGTAATTAGCCGCTCATATTCATGAATCTTTGGAAGACAATAATCGCAAAAGTCTAGACATTTGTCTACCCATCCGTATGGTAGATCTGCGGCAACTCCCCCGATGCGAAAATAGTTGTGCATCATTCGCATGCCTGTAGCAGCCTCAAATAAATCGTAAATCATTTCTCTTTCGCGGAATATGTAAAAGAAAGGAGTCTGTGCACCGATATCCGCTAGGAATGGCCCGAGCCATAACAAGTGAGAAGCTATTCGGCTTAATTCGAGCATGATTACGCGTATGTAGCTAGCTCTTCCAGGTACTTGAATATTTGCCAATTTCTCTGGCGCATTCACTGTTACTGCTTCGGTAAACATGGTGGCTAAATAATCCCATCTTGTTACGTAAGGGAGATATTGCAGAATTGTCCGGTTCTCGGCAATTTTTTCCATTCCTCGATGCAGATATCCCAATACTGGTTCACAATCAATAACATCTTCGCCATCTGAAGCGACAACAAGCCGGAGAACACCATGCATCGATGGATGATGAGGACCCAAGCTTACTGTAACTGGATCTATTTTTTTAAGATGCATACCCGTAAATTGTTTCCTTTCTAGTAAATATCACAAGATCTAGCTTCACCCAACATTAGAAAAAAAGAAGCTGTGCCAAGTTGAAGTATCAAATATGTGCTCAATCTTTTTTCTTGTTAACGCCCTTTTAATCCTCGAATACCCAAATTTTTTAAAAGTTTGGTGTATAAGTTTGTATTCTTCTCGGATAAATAAATTAAAAGGCGCTTACGTTTACCGAGTAATTTCCACAAACCTCTTTGGGATGAGTAGTCTTTGGGGTGTGATTCTAGGTGGGAAGTAAGCTTCAAAATCTGATGAGTTGAGTAGTAAATTTGAGAAGCGGTCAATCCGGTATTTTTGTTCCCATCTGTTAGATGTGCGTCAATAACTTTTTGTTTATCCGTGGTAATAATAGTAATAATTACGATTCCTTGCTTTATCTCAAATCGATTATAAGGGTTTTAGTCAGCAGTTGCAGCAATAAAAAACTGAACAAAAAAAAATTGTGGAGTGTGATCCAATCCCACACCCCATAACCTTGATTTGGGTACCGATGTTCCACCGACGAGCTATTATATATTTCGCCTTAACTCACATCATCTAAATACTTGTATACTTAATTAGAATTACCTCTACTGCGGTAATTCCAATTAAGTGCATGTTCAAACCTACTTTTCGATCTCCCGCCTTTTTACTCACTTTAATTTTGAATAATGGGATACATTCGAAGTTTAAGCATCGCAAATCGACTTCCAGTAGTAATGTTGAAGCAGAATCTACCAGTACAAGCTAGTTCTTCTAGACGATGGCTGGGCCACAAAAAGCGTTTAATTTTTTGAACCTCACTTAGTTTTGAAGGCTGGAATTCTTCATTACTGTGGGTCCGTTCAATTTTTGAGATGGAATCAAAACATTGTGTTCCCGGTTTTGGAAATATTGAAATTCGTAAAGATCGAAGGAATCGAAATTCCCGCCGGCGTCGCGGAAGCAGGAGATCCTCGATGTTGTAAATATGAGACTGTTTTTTGTCCCCTTCTGTCGCTATGAGTAACAAATTTGAAATATAGGTATTACTATATACATTTCTGTATAATCGTTTCTTGAATCCCTTTTTCGACCTAGACTTGAATTTTAACAAAGGATTAGTTATTTTGTATATCAAGTTTTGGTCATCAAATAATATCGGCAAACGATGAGCCGAAACAATGCATAGATCGTGGAAAACATCAAGTTTAGTTTTTGCGTTGAAGTAATATTTTAATAAGCCTGAATCTATGTCTGTATTGGCGCAGAGTGCGACGAGATCCTGGTCATTTCCCAACATCCTTGTAAGAGCTATAAAGTTTCTTAACTTTTCTAGTTCTACCTCAGATTCCCATTTCCACCGAAAAATGTAGTCCGCTTCTTCTCTTTCGTCTAGCATAATTTCGTAGAGTTCATCTGATACACGTTGAAATCTGCGACTTATATCTAGTGTTAGGCCGTAGGTCTTATTATCTTTCAAAAGAGGATTTTTCAACTTCTTTATTTTCTTCTTGAATAAGCCCTTTGCTTTTGCCATATCTGGAATTAGCCACGGCATCAAATCAAGTTTTGAGTTAAATCTGATTTCTGCATCAGATTTTCGGAGGTGAACAAATCTATTAAATTTATTCCCACTTCTTCTACCAATTTTTCGAATACGATTTTCGGATTCAAGCCTTTGCACAAGAGCATCTCGTCGACTAGATGCTTTTTCGATATCTCCATTTCGCACAAAATCAATGAGATTTTGTGATAGATATCTATATTTGCGGAGCCTACTTAAATTTTTAATTCGATCTTTAAGTAAGGGTTTTTTCACATATATGGAATAATTATATAGCTTACCTTGAAGAACGTGATGTCCTTGTTCACCTACATATTTTTGCTCGATATCACCGAGTTCGTTCAAGCAATCAAGACTAACTCTCCATTTTTGAGGTGCTACATCACGCCACATTACTAGTGGCAAGTTGTATCTAGAGAAACGATCTAACCATTTATTCCAATTACTTGCATCTAGATCACGTAACTTTTTTAAGAATCCCCATTCTTCTATGTTTTTTTTGATATCTTCGTTTATAAAATCCTTTGCAATTTTGTCAGCTGTGTTATCGATACAACTTATGGAGCCCTCTATACAAGTGTTTATTTCACTTGAACTGAGAAAATTTGTCGTATTTGAGTCGTAGTCAATCGAAGGTCTGGAAACATCTTTTTCAGAAAGCAGAGATAGCTCAGTCTGATCGGAGGTTAAACCACTACTTACTAATAAATCCAGGTTTAGATTTTTCTTCATGCCAATGTTCCATATATCGCCACAGAGACAAGCTTGAGATAGCGGTTGAATTCTGTCAAATCGTGATAATCTATTTTTTGGTCCGAAAGCAAATAAATCTGTTTCTCGGATGGTATTATTCATTACTTCCGCCAGTTGCATGTACAACGCGGCAAATTCATTGAAGTAATAAACAAAGTTTCTGTCAACTTTTAGACACGAAACCAATACCGCCGAAACGTACTTCTCAAATTCTTCCGCGATGAATATACGTAAATTTAAGGTCATCTCTTTGGAACCTATTGGTTTTTCATCCTCGAATTTTGCAGAATTGGCGAAGTCTACATCTTTCATCCTATTATCAAATGTTGTTTCATCGACTTGAGTCGTTTCAGCATCTGGATCTGGTTCGTCAACTCTTTCTTCGTTTAACGAATTTGCAATTCTAGTTGCAATATTAACCGCGACAAATTCCTTCTTGTTAACTACTCCCTGATTAACCAGTTGTTTACCAATATTACTAGTACTAGCTAGCTGTACTTCCCCGCCAATGCTAATTGATCCTCCTTGTTTTTTATCAGTATTTGATTTAGATTCTATTATTTCATTTACTTCGGGTGCAGTTTTTAGCCCAGCATTATTATTCGAAACGGAGTCAATTGAGATCTTTTTAGCCGCAGAAAACAAGTTCAACTTTCTTAATGCAATTAGACTTGGCTTCAATACCTTCCCTAACGCAAATTTGGAATCAAGAAAGTAATAGGCTTGCTTAGCTTGCAACGAAAAGCCTTTCCTACAAGTTCGAATCAGTTCTTTTCTTACAGGCTTCCAAAATGGAGGCTGTTTCTGGATAGTTCCAAAAGGTATATCTGTTTGATACCCCAAAGCAGTTAAATAGGTAAATTTAGGCCTTTTCTGCTTCAACCTCTTTTTATTTCTTGATTTTTGACCCCCAGTGGATTCAGCTTCCATATATTTCTTATGGGGAGTCAATCGTTTTTTACTCGCATCAGTATGCCAGGGCTTCAGTCTAAATGGATATACAATTTTTACTTGCAAGCCTTCTCTCAACCAGCGAGGGGGAAGTTGATCTTGCGAAAATTCCTCACCATCAAATGTACAATTAATGTGAATTTCTTTTTTCCATTGTGTCCAGTCTTTACTCCATTCAGATTCTTGACGAAGCAATACGCGGCTAGTACTCTTAATAACTATAAGTACAGGTAGCTTGATGAACTTTCGAAATCTCGATTGAAAAACCAACATATAGCCTCTTCCATTATGAATGGGGCCGATGTCCGTCCTAGCCGCTATAGCTGAACGAGCAAGTTTTGACTCACTTAAATTCTTTTTTGTGAGTGGAAAACTATTTAGTTGTTGTTCAAGTTGATACTCCGTGTTCTTTTCCGAGCCAGTAAGAGTTGTCTCAGGATTTGAACCTGCCAACTGCTTAACGGGTAACTGAGCTAGAATCGGTATTTCCATCGACCGAAGGAAAAAAGCCGAATGGACTTTTTCTTGAAGTGTTCTCCAGAGCAATGTTTTTCGTCTCCTGGACCGCATTGACCCCTTCAAAAATTTTCGACGAAAATCAGAGATTTTTGCATATCGCTTCACTAATCTTGATGATGATCTGGGTTTTCCCTTTGTGAAAGTAATGCCCACATTCCGTAATCTCCTGTAACGAATGTCACTATCTGCTCCCGGAACATCAAAATCATTATCAAAATAGAGTTCAATATTGCGAAGCAAATCTACCCTCAGATCATCAATCTTATGGAGTGTGCATGCCCTTCTCCTGCGAATTGGAGGGTCTTTCTTATTACTCATTAAAAATATATTTGATAATTTAATTTTATTAGATTTGTAATAGCTTTCTTCTCCTTTTAGATAAATTAAAAATAGTGTTCGATCTTCAGAATCCAAATTCATTATTTCTTCCCAAGTAACACCGAGCTTGGACGAAGTTTTTATCTTCTTCAATATTCTTTGTACATCATAATCGAATAAGACTCGATTTCTGAACATGAAGTGGAATATACGTTTAGCATTTGCTGGCAAAGTGTCCCATGGTAGAGGATTCCTGTTTCTTTGTTTCAATTTCCGATTCTTAGCAGAGATCCAATCCTGGATAGAATTCTTTTTAGTTATGTTCCCGCCACCCCTTCTAGTTGTTTTCCTTGCCTCTAAGTCCTCCGAATTCCATCTCATGAAATAAAATTCATCGGCTGTTAAAAATGTTTGTGGGACCGGAATCCGCATACGGAAATTGTTCACAAATGGGTCGTAAGCGTGAGGTACTCTTTTGTTCCTCTTACCTGCCAATCTAGATTTTGTTTCCATCGCTTTTGAGAAAGAAGACCCGGTATCTAATAATTTGACTCGATCCGTTAATTCTTTTTGACAGATTTTATTTCTTACCAGTTTCTCTAAAAGCCATTTTCGATATAAGGAACGAGCTCCAACAAGTCTATTGGACTTCACTAAAGACCTTTGTAGTTATTTTTCAAAAATTGACAAACTGGGCAACCCTGCGAAGGACAATCTTTGTTTCCCATCAGTTAAACATTTATCAAAAAAGTATGTAGATAATCTTCCTTTGTAGAAGCGGCTATTGATATTGGAGCGACTATTTTTAACGAATCGATTAGCTCGATTTGCTCTTGAAGGGTCAAAAAAAGAGGTAGGCCACGGCTTGAAGAACCACCATAACAAATCCGGAAAGTCAGCAATTTCCCAAAAAGACATATCTTTGTCGTCGATTTCATTTATGAACTTCTTAGTCCAAAAAGACACCGGGGCTCTACCCAAATAAATCAGCGCATTCATTACAAAAACAATACTAAAAGTTGTATAGATAGCACGTTTTACCAGTAAATAGATTATAGGTGAATCTTTTTTCACGCGAACTAAAAGTAGTCTAGACAAGTAACTGAATGCTATGTGACCAAGCAACCAACCCAAAAAGCTGGTGATTACAAATAGAACATTATGGCTATAGCGAAAAAAGAACAGATGGGTTAGTCTTGTTAAGACGGGGTTTGGCAGCAGAATCGGATTTAAAATTTGAAAGAAAAAGCTGTTGCAAAACGAACTAATTACTCGGGAATCGCGCAATGAAGTGACGGGACGTAAAACCTGATAGTTTGGTAACTCTTTGATTGCTAGGCAAAATACAAGCGTATAAGGTATTATCACAATAGTTAATAAGTGCGGCTTGGACAACAATATATATATTGGTGAACAATATATTGCTGAAGTAGTTATTAGCTGCGCTGGCATCGACCCACTCAGAGAAACGAGACCACTTAAATTTCCCCCCAAAAGAAAGGCTCTCAAACATAAAATTTGGGAAGGTCCAACAGGTAGTGTCGCGAGTAACCCATAATATAGACCAAATAGTATGTAAGGACTCATCAATTTTATCCAAGCCGGTGACAAAATAGTCAATATATTTATATTCGTTGTAGTGTTTTTGATGTACGAAATTATCGCCCCACTCGCTTCTAGTTTACCACATTTTTCACTCTTTGGTCAGATCCTTCAGCCATTATTTTCCACGTCATTTTTTTACTCCTCCGATATTGGTATCAGTACCACCTACATTATACACAAGAATGTGAAATTATCCAAATGATTTTGAAAAATAAATTGTAGATCTGGAAGGAAATTTTCAATAAACAAGTTGGAATTTGTTCTCTTAATCACACAAAATAAAAGAAACAATTTTTTTGATTAAGAAAATTTCTAAGTAATGTTGGGTATACTTCCTCGTAGTGATTAATTACCAATTCTTACTACAATTCAACAAACGTTTAATTAACTTTCTATTGTTTGTCTCGACAGGCTTTGGCAGCCTAAAATGGAGTTCTTTTTACGTCGCAACGGACGGGTAACTAGCTCGAGAACGTCTCTTGCATTAGTGAATCCATGAATCTGTGCAAATGTGAATTCGACCGACCATTTTGTATCTATATCTCTAGCCTCCAAGGGATTGGCGTGGGCCATTCCGGTGATTGCCAAATCAGGTCGTAGCTCATGCATACGTTGCACTTGACTATAATTGTCTGGTTTCTCAACAATCCGAGGCATGGGCGTTTTCATTTTTGCGCAAGTTTCTTGCAGAAGCAATAGCTCGGCAGCTTGATATCGCCTATCCATATAAGGAATACCTATTTCGTAAACAATCATTCCGCATCGAATTGAAAACCTTGCTATAGAAATTTCCAACAGATTATCTCCCATGAAAAAGACGGATTTACCGGTTATTACCCCAAGATAATCCTTCAAATTTTTCCATATCTGATTTTCTCTTTCTTCCAGACCCTCTGGTTTCATATCAAATACGGAACATATTTTTTCGATCCAAGCACGTGTTCCATCAGGACCAATAGGAAAAGGCGCTCCGATTAGCTGGCATTTCCTTCGACGCATTGATGTTGTCGCCGTGCGGCTCAAAAAGGGGTTTACCCCACAGACATAAACGCCTTCGCCCAAAGCGGGAAGTTCGGCGTATTTCTGGGAGGGCAGCCAACCCGATACAGAAATGGATTGACGTTTCAATTCCAAATTCAATTGAGAAGCTACACTTGACGGCGGAGATCCAAAAAGCACTAAACTATTTTTTCTTAATTCACCCTTTTCAGAAATTAATTTCTTATTTTGAGCGGCGCCAACTACAACAGATTCAATTGGGTCTTCTGTCTGTTCATTTGTCGTGCAACGTATATATTCTGGACATCGATGTGTCGTAGCAGCCGATACTGTATCTTCCCCCTGAGTAAAAGCATAATCCAACCCGTTCGCTCGTGCAACTACAATCGGTATTCCTAGTTGTTTTTCCAATTTGGGTGCTATACCCTCCAAATCCATCTTTATTATCTCTGTGGTACAGGTGCCAATCCAAATAATAACACTAGGGTTTCTATCATTTTTTATTTGTAAGCAGATTCTTTCTAACTCCTTTTGATCGTTCAGTTGAGCTGAAATATCCCCCTCTTCCGATTCCGCCATTGCGTAACGAGGTTCTGCGAAAATCATGACTCCAAGAGCATTCTGCAAGAAATAGCCGCGAGTCTTTGTACCTACTACTAGGAAGAAACTATCTTCAATTTTTTGGTATAGCCAAGCTACGCAACTAATGGGACAAAAAGTGTGATAATTACCAGTTTCACATTCAAAAGTAGGAATCTCAAGAGTCTTCATGAAAGTATTTCCTTGGAGAGGTATAGATATCTATATATGTATACACGAAAATGCAGCCTCTTCAGTATTAGATGATCGTAAAATCAAGCGGAGTGTCTTGCTGACCATCTCGGGTTCCCTCTCCCTTTTCGGAATTAGGATTTAGATAAAAGTCAGAGAGTAAACTAAATAATTCTCGATCTGGGATTTCCCTTGGTACGATTCCCTCTGGCTTAGATAAAGTCTAATCTGCTATATTTGAATGAAAATCACAAACATAATTTAGATTTGGTTGGCACTCAGCCATTTCAAATAAAGTTTTTCCCTTTACTCTCGAAACTCGAATGTCTTCGACTAGAGGTAATACTTCCAGTACGGGCATGGGACAAGCTTCCACGTATTTATTAATAAGATCTCTTTCAGATGTTCGGTTTCCTACTAAACCAGCTAGCCGCAGCGGATGGGTATGTGCTTTCTCCCTTACTGATGCGGCAATACAATTTGCTGCAAAAAGAGCGTCAAATCCGTTATCAGTTATAATAATACGATAATCCGCATAATTTAATGGAGCTGCGAAGCCCCCACAAACTACGTCTCCTAATACGTCAAATAAAATGATGTCATATTCGTAAAAAGCGTTTGATTCTTTCAATGATTTCACCGTTTCTCCCACGACATATCCCCCGCATCCAGCTCCTGCGGGGGGTCCACCAGCTTCAACACGGTCTACCCCACCATAACCCTTATAAATTACGTCTTCGGGCCATACATCTTCATAATGATAATCTTTTGATTGTGAGGTATCTATAATTGTAGGTATTAAGAATCCCGTAAGAGTGAAAGTGCTATCATGTTTAGGATCACATCCAATTTGTAATATTCGCTTCCCCCGCCTAGCTAAGGCTATTGATATGTTGCAGCTAGTTGTTGATTTTCCAATTCCGCCTTTACCGTAAACTGCTACTTTCGTTTCACGAAGCTCCAATTCGTGTTCATTTCTCCCGACTATTTCTTCATCTTCCCCATCTCTATCTCTCTACTTTTCACTCTTTTTATTCTCCCTCAAATAGATTACTTCTACGGGGTAGGAGAATCCTGCGGCTATTCTACTATGCTTCTCGGAAGGGGGGAATAGAAACTACTAATGGGTGATTGATCGATACAGATCGTGGGGGGGCTTGTGGGGTTGATCTCGACCTCGACCGATTGCCCCCCCCCTCCCTGATTCGGAGGCCCTTCCATTCAAATGGGATTGCTATCGCCGCGGCCTCCTCCTATAATGGGAGTTAGAGTGTACGAGAAGTTTCTGAAATGTCGGAGAAAGCTTAACGTCTTACAGAAAGAATTAGAAGCGGCTCGAAGAACAAGGGTCTTTGAGTGTTTATGAGATTGAATTCCCTACCACTTTCCTCGGTAGCTCAGCGGTAGAGCGGTCGGCTGTTAACCGATTGGTCGTAGGTTCGAATCCTACCCGGGGAGATTCGTTCGAATCTACGTCAAGAATTCCCAGTAATAGGGTAGTTGTGTTTCACACATATGCCAAATCAAATCGCATTGGACCATGACCCACCAACCAGTGAATGATTCACTATCGTGCTTATTTCAAGCCCCAACCAACAATTGAGGAGAGAAAGACTTGTGCGTTCTTACCCTCCCCCTGAATACCCCCAAGGACCCTATTGGGGCGTCGTTTTTCTGGAGCCCCCACCCACTTCAATCCGATGTGTCGAATAATTGGAATGAGCAAATCAATCAGTCACCTGGAGAGTAAATCCACAATTTTATCAAGGATCTATTCCAAGCGTGATGTGAAGAAGTCGCTTCGCATAATCCCTACGGAATAACCTACTATTCCTCCTCAATCTTCTTTTTAAGTAGAGAGACTCAGATAGGGAGTGGTCTTCAATTCCTTAATTAATTGAGATGCTACAATAGGATTCTTTGTATCAGTAGAAGGAAAATAGAGATTTTCCTTCTACTGATTTGGCTTCTAATTCTATTGCTAGAGATCTAGACAGAATGAGAAGTATCTGAGACTTGTTCTATGACATTGAAGTTTCATGAGAAAAAATGTTTCGTTGTTCGATCCAGTGACGCCCCACCAAACCGGAACGGATTGAAGAGATATTAATAAGTTTCAAGCAACATATTATAGATAAGAAAATCCTGAAATGGGGAACGGTTCCGCCTCATCCATTTGTTTCTATGAACCAGAAGCCTAAACCGAATAAATCGCTCTGGGAAATCTTCCGCTACCATGTAGCAATCCAAGCGAACGGGACTAAATATCTGCGGATATTGCAGATGTATATCGATAGAAGAAGTTTCTTTGACGTATTCGGAATCTCGCTCCTCCTCATCCAAAGAGATATTATTCCACCGCCTAATAGATGAGTCAGGTTTCAATTTCGGATTATCTTCACGATAGAGAAAGAAATCTTTAATTTTTTTATTTGACAATTTCTTGAGGCGCTGCCTTCTCATACCGTAAATGGTGTAAAGCCTCCGCACCAGTTCTTTCGTCGGCAACAAGCTGCGACGCGGGGGAGGAACGTTAGCATCTGGCTGGAACAAAAGCATGGGGTCCCAGATGAAGCGCCCCCCGAAGAGTCGAGTCGTTTCATCAAATCGATTACAATGTGTTTCATATTCATTAGATGAGTCGCCGGATATTCCCAATTCGAGAAATTGCTCACGTAACAACATGTTATCCAACCGGTTTTCCAATCTTTTAATAGGTTTATCTATCACAGTAGTGACAGATTTTTCAAAACTGAAAAGATATCCGCTTTTCTCAGACCATTTACTTTTGTCATCTTTAATCTTATTGAATTCAAAATCTTGTTGGGGTATATAATTCTGATTTTGGTAAAGGAGAATTAAATTATACAGATGATTGGGTTCAGATAATACCCTCATCAATTCATAAGCCCCGCTTCGCAGGAAACGAAGACGCCAAGCCTTATGGGACCAAGTAATCTCACGCGATATCTCCGTCGGGCTTGAGTTCATTAGTTCGGGTGACTGTCGCATTTCGAAGTCGGTTAGACTACTAAATAGCCCCTTTCTCATAAATTTAGAAGAGCGACTTGTAGAGGTTCCACCTGAACAATACTTGGGTTTATCAATAGGAAAGGGAAAGGAAAGACTAGTATTGTGTTGACTTTCGTCTCTACAGATTTCTGAACGTGAAAAATTATTTGAGAGGTTTTCTAGGACACCACAAGCTAGGTTCAAGTCATTCTCTACAAGTTTATCAATAACAATGAAATTCTCTTTTTTTCTCATATCCATTTGGAACGAATCGCGAGCTACTAATCCAGCTAGTAGCCCTAGGATATGCGAAAATAGAGTGAATTCATTAATTGTTGACTCGGTTATTGAAGGTTCCACATACCAGTTAGACAAATAATAAAATCGCATTTTTAACGCGTCACGACCAATAAATGGAATATGTGTGAGATGAGTATCTATCAAACTATTCTTTGAAGTAGCTTCTGCTATCTCGTAAGAAGAGGTTTCCCATTCAGAACCGGATTCTATCCCATTGCCCATATCACTAGCAGTCGAGTGTTGTCTATGCAAAGCTAATCCAATTGCGTCGCTACATACAATATTTTCTCTTTTGGAAGTACCTATTAATAACGCCTCATTCGCAAAAAGAAATAAATCTCGTTTACTATAACCCGTAGTTCCAGACCCAGTACCTTCAAGAAGAGGCGGATTAGCCTCCATTTTGAAACCTTTGATACGTAATAGAATTGGCAATTCTTCCTCACGTTGACACCCGTTGGACTTTCGGAAATTTATTAATTAGTTTAACCGGTTCGGAGCTATTGGAGCTGGATCTATCCTCGCAGGTACGTGAGTCGTAGCAATAACAACATTCTTGCGGATGTTGGAGTTGCTGCGCCTGTGACCAATACTCTTCAATATTTGGCAAAGTAAGAATTTTGGATCAGCTTCTAGCTTATGATACGAACGATGAATATTCAATTCATGAATATCTTGAATCCGTAGTGTACAAGGAGACATCTCTCCCGCTATTTCAAAAATGAGATTTAATCGGTGTACGCTCTCTTTCGAGATGAAATTTCCACGTACATTATTAAAAAAGGATCGGTTGTATATCAACTTTTTTAGTGGTAGTTTCACCACCGGAAAGTAGGAATTGAATGCTACATCTCTAATAATAGAAGATCGGCCAGTTTCTATGGGTCCTACTAGCAAAATTCCTTTAGATGGTAATAATCCCGATTGGAGTGAGATAGGTATGTCATGACATGGCATATTTAGTAGACTGTCTCTTCGTCTCGTTGTTACTGAAAATAGAATATTTCTCTCAAGGGCGGAAAAAGCCCACTTCTCCGCAGGATCCAACTTACGGATCTTGTGACTCAATAGATCATTTTGCCAGAATTGAAGTAAGTATGCCAAAACATTAGATCTTTCTTGTGGGTAAGGTTCATGAGAAATCTCGTTGCTCAATAACTCATAATTGGAATTCAATTTCAACGCATACCTGGAAAGAATCTTATTCGTTACTAAATATTGAGTCAGTAGTTCTTTCTTATTATCCAGGATATCGGAGCTTTCTCTACGAAGTATCCATGAATCGAGTTCGTTTTTCACAAATAAAAAAAAGATTATATTACTTATGTAATTCAAGAATCTATTCAAAGAATAGATTAGTAGATCTCTCGTTGACATTTAGCTTGTCGAAGGAAAATACATTACCCTTTTCAAATAGGATCCACGCATTGGGTCTGTCAAAAGTTCAATAGTATCGAAACGTTTCCATGAATAAAAAGAATTGAAACCCGAAACGGCAGACAAAGGTTGTTTGAATAACGCAAGAACGACTAATATTGAGAGGATAAAGTAATAAAAGATAGACCTATTGGAAAATTGAGATACTGACCATCCTCCTGAATGTAACATCTCCGCTTCATCAGAAATTTCTTCGAGAATAAGAAGATCTATCTCGGATAATAGAGTATTGATAGAATCGTTTTCGAATTTCAATCCTAGGCTTTGCAGGCTTCGGAGTAAATAGGCTTTCGCACCATCTACTACATCTTCAGCAATTCTTTTAGAAATTCTAGGAATATTTTGTTTTGAGTCATAACTTATTTTAAGTACTACTTCTGGATATGTTTCTCTAATCGGATCATAAAAGTATCTCCACCAGGTGGGGGTAAAAAACCAAGGTATATAATCTCTAAATAAACTCCATTTTTCACCGATATTGTCTTTCCAAAAGATCCAAGAGATCTTGTATCTGTTCAAATCTTTTGATAATTCATTGAAATTGATGAAATGGGATGGACGAATAGCTTCTTTCCGGATAGATGGACCTGCAAACTCCGCATTTTCGTGCGGAACCTCCTTTCCAATCGATCCTCCTAGAGGTCTCGATGTTTCATCGTTGCAGAATGGGAGTCTTAGCGACCAATAAAGTGTTTCCAGTTTTTCCGGTTCCCATAAATACCTAATAGACAAATCATTTTGATAGACCTGATTCTTGGTGGAACCCTTCTTTTTCTGTGAGTTCTTTTTCTGTGAGTTCTTTTTCTGTGAGTTCTTTTTCTTTGAGCCTGATCCATCTTCAATAAACTTCTCTGAATTGACTCGATCCAATACCAGATTCTTAGGACGAGGTTGGGGTCGCCGATCCGCCCATGAATCGGAGTTTATCGACGTCTTTTCCAAATAAACTCCATCGCTACTGCACGAAGATAGAAACGAATCTATCGTTTCACAAGGGGATGAATTCAAACTTGCTAGTAACCTCTTCAGATCCGAAATAGATTTGGAAAGTCCATCTGAATGAGTTACTAATGCTGCAGATTCATGCAGATTAGACGAAATAAATTGAATTGGCGTAAGTACATAATCAGCAAATTTCCCTGCTGTTTGTTTTGATAAATTAGATGATAACGAATCTGAGAGTTGGGGATCAATAAATGAGATGATATTAGATGAGATAGCTTTATCGTCGGAGCCCACATAAAAGTTTTCTAACACGTTCAAATAACTGCTGTTACATTTCCCAATAAAGAAACCCCTTTTGATTCTTGGGATGAAGTTGCTTCTAGCACACCATATAGGTGAGTCGTCTAGAAAGTTTAGTTTATCCACTTGATCGGAAATGTATCTCAAAATACTCCCACCAATATCTCTAGTTGAACCTCCTCCACGATTTAAATCATGCAGAAGCAGATTCCAAAATTGCCTCCCCATAATGGAAAGAGCATCATTTGAGAATCCTGCTCGGATAGATTCGATGCGGGGCAACCCGAGAAAAGTGGGATTCACTGCAGGTTTTAGTGCGGTCGAAGAGCCTACCGATTTTTTACTCATTAACAGTCTGGACTCAATGAATAAAATTCTTTTTCTTTCAAGAACTTCTTTGAGAAAAATTATCTGTTCGTCAATGTAACCATCGAATAAACTTGATAAAAGATCAAGCTTCATAAGATCTATCTTGTTCAATTTCTCGAGATCTATAGCGTTCAATTTTTCGAGGCAGTAATCCATGGTATCTACCAGAGCTTTCTGGCGAGTAACCTCAGCACCAATCATTTTATAAAGAAATAAAACATTGAGAAATCGATGAAAATAGTTCTCGTTATGTTGATTGGTACTACCGAGACTGGCACCAATATTCTTTAGTAACTCGTTTCTCATTATTGACACACGGCAATTTGATTCCTCCAAGTCAGACTTTCTTTTTAATAGGACTTCCCCGGCAGGGGATAAAGACGAATCCTCGGTCGTATCGAGCCATCTATGCACATTTGACTGAACATTCCTATACTCATCAATCCGAAAGGTACTATATTCGTTCAACAGCCGCTCTACGTTCTCTTTCCATTTCAATAATATTTATTCAGTTGCAATTCTTGTTACACCGGTGTACTCCCCGCTCCCCGTCCAGCCATCCAACCGATATTTGATTCGGAAGAAATATTCAGTAGATAATGCGCAGAAATAGTCACAGAAAAGAAATATGTATGTCGAGTAGAGGGGTATGATTCTATTTCGTCCATACAATCTAACTAGAGAATATATTGAATGTATGTTATCCTTTCCTTTCAATTTTTTTGAAGAAGTAGTATTTTCACTTCGATTAATCGTTTTTTTAGGTATACCTAAAGACACTTTAAAATAGTTTGGAAGAATCTCATTGAAGTCGAAGTATCTGCTACTCGCTAACCCAAAATTTTTGGCAGATACTCTAGTAAATGGCAAATTCTCCTTCATTTTCAATGGAAATCCTTTCCCAGATTTGATGCTATCGCTGACGTCAAAAACTATTGCTCCATTAAAAATCAGATTCGATTTTTCAATTATCAAAAAAAATTCAGCGAGTCGATTTAATAATTCGTTTCTCATTTGTGAATAAGGATGTAGAATGAGAAAATCTTCCCTATTTTTGTCACAATCTACTCCGGATATACAGTCATGAAACGACCTCGTTTTTTTACAAGACGTAAATGAAGACAAATTGGAAAAGGCTTCTCGCTCGAAATAGGATACCGATCCACCCTCCCAGCGATCTGCTGAATCTACGGATTCAAGTAACGTTTTGTCACAGGAGTCTAATACTACGGGACTTAATAAATCGTTTTTCAATTGTGTTGCTTGTAACCGATCCAGATCTCGCTTGTTATGAATTTCCCGAAGGAGTAACGAATCAAAATCACTTTGGTAACAGTCACTTCCATTTTTAGAAACTTCCATAGGGTTATAGAATTTGAAAAACCTAATGGAATTTTGTAAATACCTATCCCTACAAAATAATTGAATCCTCTCAGTCTCATCCTTGGATATATCCCCGCCAAGGAGTGAATTCCTCACTATGCATGCCTTCCATCTACGGGAAAGCAAGGGAATCATCCCATCATAACGAACTAGCTTCTCCCCTTTCGTTGAACCTGCAGAAATATTTTCATTCGAACCTAAGTAGTGGGAAACAGGTACTCTCCTCTTATCATTCTTTTCAACAGATAAAGATCTTTTGAATCCGAGGAAGCAGTTGTAGGATAAATCACCATAACTTTCTGCTTGTTTTTTTCTTACTTCATTACCCCCATTAATGATTCTCGTTAATACAAAACTTTTTTCGATTGAACTTTTGTCGCTCAAGCAGTGCATAAAGATTGGTATCGTTAGCAACATCAGCATCTCCAGGGTGATGCTACTACCTCTCCTTACTGAATAACGCAGATTGCGTAAAAATAGTGAACTCAGAAATCACAAGTCATATAATCTGATAAAAGGTTTATCACTGGAAGATGCACTAATTAAAAATTCTTTGAGATGTTGGTTTTTCAATGATTCGAAGAAGTAGTTTAATATATTGACTTCTACTAACTGCGAAACTTCAGATGAAGAATCTGGACTTCCTACTCTTTTTTTTACCACCTTTGTTACCTTATTTTCTTTTTTCATATTAGTTATATGCGGTAGATACTATCTATTTCCCACATTTATTATACCGATAATTTTGAAAATTTCAAGATAGGATGGAGTAAATAATTCAAACGAGTTTAGTGGTTTCTGTAAATATTTGTATCCAAAACTGGAATTAGGTTATCGGGAATTTCAAATTGTTATTGTCGAGGAGACCCGCACATACCCCATCCACCTTAACAAGGTTTCTCTGCTCCAAGCAGAGCGGTAGGATCAAATTGCCCAATTGGATGGGCGAACGACGGGGATTGAACCCGCGCGTGATGGATCCACAATCCATTGCCTTGATCCACTTGGCTACGTCCGCCCCCTCTCTCTGTTAATTGACTCTCCGAACGTGAACAAGATCCATCCGTTAAGCTAGATAGATACGTCTTTCGATTGATACACATACATATTATGTGTATGTATATAACAAGACAATAGAAAATTTACGAAATGAGGAATGTACTCCCAATTTATTTGATCCATAAGGTTGGTAGATTACAAGCATTCTGTAAATCAGAATAGAAAACTTCCTAATCTATTAAAACCCAGTTAAAGGATATTCCAACTATTTTTCAGAGTTCAAGGTTGGAAACTGATGATCGTGAGATTCTGACAAGCCATTGTACTCTTCTCTATTCGTTCTGCCGTACGAACCTTCACTTCATTGAATACCAAACCTTCTCTTCCGAAGTTAAAAGGTTTGGTATCCAGTTATGCTGCATAACCAGACGGATATTATCCGTTTATAGAAGGAGCTTCAACAGAAGCTAAGTCTAGAGGGAAGTTATGAGCGTTACGTTCATGCATTACTTCCATACCTAGGTTGGCACGGTTTATGATATCAGCCCAGGTGTTTATAACACGACCTTGGCTGTCAACCACAGATTGGTTGAAGTTAAAACCATTCAAGTTGAATGCCATAGTGCTGATGCCTAAAGCGGTGAACCAGATGCCTACTACAGGCCAAGCAGCTAAAAAGAAGTGTAGAGAACGAGAATTGTTGAAGCTAGCATATTGGAAGATCAAACGACCAAAATAGCCGTGAGCAGCTACGATGTTGTAGGTTTCTTCTTCTTGACCAAACTTATAACCTGCATTAGCAGACTCATTCTCAGTAGTTTCTCTGATCAAACTAGAAGTTACCAAAGAACCATGCATAGCACTGAATAGAGAGCCGCCGAATACGCCAGCTACACCCAACATGTGGAAGGGATGCATAAGGATGTTGTGCTCAGCCTGGAATACGATCATGAAGTTGAAAGTACCAGAAATGCCTAGAGGCATACCGTCAGAGAAACTTCCTTGACCAATTGGGTAGATCAAGAAAACGGCGGTAGCAGCTGCGACAGGAGCTGAGTAAGCAACAGCGATCCAAGGACGCATACCTAAACGGAAGCTTAGTTCCCACTCGCGACCCATGTAGCAAGCTACACCAAGTAGGAAGTGAAGAACGATCAGTTCGTAAGGACCACCATTGTAAAGCCATTCATCAACAGAAGCTGCTTCCCAGATTGGGTAGAAGTGTAACCCAATAGCTGCAGAAGTAGGGATGATAGCACCAGAGATAATATTGTTACCGTATAGCAAAGAACCAGAAACGGGCTCGCGAATACCATCAATATCTACAGGAGGAGCTGCGACGAAAGCAATGATGAATACAGAGGTTGCGGTTAGTAGGGTAGGAATCATTAAGACACCGAACCATCCGATGTAAAGGCGGTTTTCGGTGCTGGTGATCCAGTCGCAGAAGCGACCCCATAGGCTTGCGCTTTCGCGTCGTTCTAAAGTTGCGGTCATGGTAATTTTTGGTTTTCAAAGAGGAGTTAGTTATTCCCCAGGGTAGTAAGCCTGTTACTTGGTAGTATATCACAAAAACCTTTTTGTGTCAACCAAAATTGATTAAGTCTCCAAAACTAGTAGATACAGAGGCTTTTTATCGGTATCTCAAAGATTTTTTATCCATTAGTTCACAACACGGCTTTCCTTTCAAAAAAAGAATTAGAATTCTTCTCTCCGTGGTGCGCGTCCCAATCAAAACTGGTCTCTGAAAAACTAGTCATGCGTCAAGCCTTTTGACGGGGCACTCCGCAACTCTGGTTTGGCCCCCCTAGTAGAAAGAGTCTAGTAATTGACAACCTAAGAGGGAAGTAGTTGTCAATCCTCACTTGTGGCTTAGACACTCGTTATTTGTCGCCCACTTCTTACTCATCCATTTCTTCATAGTGTTTTTGGATTCCCCGAAACCTCGTGCCCCGGTTCCAATCCACAACGAAAAGGTTGTGGATTGGAACGAATCCGAAACTAACGGAAATGGGCAAAAGCTTTGTTAGCTTCTGCCATTTTATGAGTCTCCTCTTTCTTCCGTATGGCACTACCGGAATTTCTGGCGGCATCCATTGATTCATCACTCGATCTTAAAGCCATACTTCGACCTGAGCGTTTTCGACACGCGATCAATGACCACCGGATAGCCAAAGCTTTTCCTTCTGCAGGTACTACTTCAACGGGAACTCGATAAGTTGATCCACCCACACGTTTGGTTTCTGTCACTACATCAGGAGTTACCCCACGCACCGCCTGCCGCAAAACAGACAGTGGGTTCCTATTTGTCTTTTATCTAATCCGCTTCATAGCCTGATAAAGAATCTGATAAGCTAGTGATTTTTTGCCATTTTTCAGGATACGATCAACTAGCATGTTGACTAATCGATTGCGATAAATTGGATCCGATTCAATATTTCTCTTTCTGTTCACTACACTGCTCCGATGTAACACGAGTTTACAAATATGTATGTCAGATTTCAATCAATTCTTATCTTTCAGCGGTATCTTAAGCTACTATTTTGGCTTCTTCACTCCATATTGTAGGGTGGATCCACCAGTTAGTCGAGGATCTCCCTCCAAACTGCACGTGCGACTTTCGTCGAATACAGCTTTCCATATGATTGAATAGAAACTATTGAAATGATTTTCAACCATTTTTTTATTATGCAAATCATACTTACTCATTGCACGTTGAGTATCCGTTTCCTCTTACTCCACAGATAAAAAAAAGTCGAAGTTTAGATATGGAAAAAAAAATCTTGCAATTCAGTTATCTTACTAGGAATGTCCGTAGGTTTATCGATCCAATCAGTAAATGAAATGGACATAAAGTCTTCACCGAATCTCCGTAGTCGTAATCTGAACCTGTTCCAATAGGAAGAGACGTCCTAAGACTTTTTAGGCGGGAGTCCGGGTAAAACTCAAGTTACTAAAATGGAATACCTTAGACACGAAGTTGTTTCACACAAATAGATGGATGGTAATCCATCTTTGTAGTAGCAGGCTTCAGTCCCCTGGCAATGCTGGGTCGGCTACACATTTAACATATCAGAACAACTGATACGGAATCATTGCAATGATACAAGTTGCGACAATGTTCTGCAACGCACTAGAACGCCCTTTTTTACGATCCTTCACTCCTACAGCATCTAAAGTTCCTCTAACAAT